AATGGATACTTTGTAATTTAGTAATTATTAACGTTCCTTCCCTTAATTGACTCAAACCTTTTCTTTATTAATTATTAGTAAATATTAGTAAACCAAAAGATTGGGTCGAATACAAAGATCTTGTATATCTAGATACTAGATATACAAGATCTTTAATAGAAAATCTAAGACTAAAGACCAACTAAAATCCTTCTAGTGTTGTGGTGTATCCACAATTAAATGGATCAGGATTGGATTCTTTTTTTATATCTTCTAATTGTGGACCTTGGATCAAACCAAGTAGCACAACCTTTTTACCCACCCTGTATATTGTCCTTTTCATTCCGTGTTGCCCTATTATTAGATAGACGAGATTTTACGAAAAAACGCTTCACTTCATATCATAAGAGAGAACAAACTTTTCTTTTTTACTGCGAATGCGAATTTGACACGCCATGGACCCCCACCTCATATATTCTATTTATATAACCTAAAGGGGTTCTATCATACGAAGTGATCTCCCGGATCCTCCAAAAGAAACCTATTACTCACTCCTTATTAGTATTAGTTAATAAATTATTATTAGTTAATAATCCTAGTGATCGGCTAGGAAATGCAATATTCAAATGCTTTTTCATCGAATGACTATTCATCTATTGTATTTTTGTATAAAAAGGGGGCAAGAAAGCTCTATGGAAAAACGGTGGTTCAATTCGATGCTATCTAACGAGGAGTTAAAATACACGTGTAGACTAAGTAAATCAATGGACAATCTTGGGTCTAGTGAAAATAACGGTGGAAGCGAGAAGCAGGTTCTAACTGATATAGATAAAAAAATTCCTCTTTGGAGTGAGAGGTCTAGGTACAGTAATGATGATGCTTTTTTTGGCGTCAGGGATATTATGAATTTAATTTCTGATGACACTTTTTTAGTTAGGGATACTAGTGGCGACCATTATTCTATATATTTTGATATTGAAAATTCGAGTTTTGAAATTGACAACGATCATTCTTTACCGAGTGACGTAGAAAATTTGGTTTATAGTTATAGGAATTCTAGTTATTTGAATAATGCATCCAAGAGTGATGATCCTGACTATGACCAGCCCCTGTCCAATACTAAATATACTTGGAATAATCACATTAATAGTTGTATTGACAATTATCTTCATTCTAAAATCCGTATTGATAGTTACATTTATCGTTACATTTGTGGTGACAGTAGAAATTATAGTGAAAGCGAGAATGCCAGCATAGGAACTAGCACGAATGATAGTGATTTAACTAAAAGTTCTAATGATCTCGATGTAACTCAAAAATACAGGCATTTGTGGGTTCAATGCGAAAACTGTTATGGATTAAATTATAAGAAATTTTTTAAGTCAAAAATGAATATTTGTGAACAATGCGGATATCATTTGAAAATGAGTAGTTACGATCGAATCGAACTTTTGATTGATAGAGGCACGTGGGATCCGCTAGATGAAGACATGGTCTCTCTGGATCCCATTGAATTTCATTCGGAGGAGGAACCCTATAAAGACCGTATTGAGTCTTATCAAACAACGACGGGATTAACTGAAGCTGTTCAAACAGGCACAGGTCAATTAAACGGTATTCCGATAGCAATCGGGGTTATGGATTTTCAGTTTATGGGAGGTAGTATGGGATCCGCAGTAGGCGAGAAAATCACCCGTTTGATCGAGTATGCTACCAAGAGCTTTCTCCCTCTTATTCTAGTGTGTGCTTCTGGAGGAGCACGGATGCAAGAAGGAAGTTTGAGCTTGATGCAAATGGCTAAAATATCCTCCGCTTTATATGATTATCAATTAAATAAAAAGTTATTCTATGTATCAATACTTACATCTCCAACTACTGGTGGGGTGACAGCGAGCTTTGGTATGTTGGGGGATATCATTATTGCGGAACCCAATGCCTACATTGCATTTGCGGGTAAGCGAGTAATTGAACAAACATTGAATAAGACAGTACCGGAAGGTTCACAAGCAGCTGAATATTTATTCCAAAAGGGTTTATTCGACCCAATCGTACCACGTAATCCTTTAAAAGGTGTTCTGAGTGAGTTATTTCAACTCCACGCTTTCTTTCCCTTGAAAAAAAGAAACAAGGAGAATGTTAAGTCAATTAGTTTATTGGAATTAAGATGAAAATATGAAAAATGAAGTTTTCTTTGGTGACATAAGATCCACGTGTCGAGTGAATCAAGAGAGAATTAAAATAAAATAAAAGTTTCGTAATGTTTTGTGATATCCTTTTTTAGTCATATTAATGATTAGTAATCAGAAAGCCCGCCTCTATCACCAAATAAGAGTGCTACTTTTGCCTTTCGCGAATTTCGGGGAAGGCAAAAATTTGCATCCTCACCTTATACTTACCTTATACTTATCTATATAGTGTATATAGAAGTCTTGCATCCTTCTATAATTTACTGAGAATCGTCATTCTTACTAAATAATCCCCGTTGGATCATTCAGATAGTTCATGTAGAAAGCTAAAAAAAGGAAGCCCATTTAGTTAGTTCTCTCCTCTTTGCACTTATTCTATACTCAATTATTATATATATATATTCACTTATATTCGAGTCTAATTTATTAGAAATAGAATTATTCTACCTTATATAACAATTATAACAATATATAACAGGTACAAATATTAAATCGAGGTATCCATTCTATGACAACTCTCAACTTACCCTCTATTTTGGTGCCCTTAGTGGGCCTAGTTTTTCCGGCAATGGCAATGGCTTCTTTATTTCTTCATATTCAAAAAAACAAGATTTTTTAGATCCGATGGGCCGAAATCTCATTGACTTTTTTTTTCAAGACTTAGATTTAGATCATAACACGGATATCTATTTAGTATAATATGATATTAAGGTAAGGATGATATTAAGGTAAGGTGTGCCTTCCTCCGAAGACTCCTAAAGATTCACATTAGAATAAGGCTAGTTGATGAGAGTTCCTTCGGAAACAAAAAGAGTAAAGTCAAATTTATTTTGTTTATTCTTTCACTTCCAATAAAATACAACTGGATCTAGTATGAGTTGGCGATCAGAACATATATGGATAGAACTTATAACAGGATCTCGAAAAATAAGTAATTTCGGTTGGGCCTGTATCCTTTTTTTAGGTTCCGTAGGATTTTTATTAGTTGGAACTTCCAGTTATCTTGGTAGGAATTTGATAGTCTTATTTCCATATCAGCAAATCTCTTTTTTTCCACAAGGGATCGTGATGTCTTTTTATGGTATCGCGGGTCTCTTTATTAGTTCCTATTTGTGGTGCACAATTGCGTGGAATGTGGGTAGTGGTTATGATCGATTCGATAGAAAAGGGGGAATAGTGTGTATTTTTCGTTGGGGGTTTCCTGGAAAGAATCGTCGCATTTTCCTCCGATTCCTTATGAAAGATATTCAGTCGATAAGAATAGAAGTTAAAGAGGGTATTTCTGCCCGCCGTGTTCTTTATATGGAAATACGTGGCCAGGGGGACATTCCCTTGACTCGTACTGATGATAATTTGACTCCACGCGAAATTGAACAAAAAGCTGCTGAATTGGCCTATTTCTTGCGCGTACCAATTGAAATTTTTTGAAAAATAAACTAACTAAACTAAACGGTTTCTCATCAAAAAAAAAAAGGAAAAAGCTTTGGAATCCTCTTTTTTTATAATATAAGCGGAGTCATTGTAGCCAAATCGGATCAGACATATATTATATAGAACAGCTATAAAACAAAACGGTTTTGTCCGCAAAAAAGTTTTAGACGTAGTATGGAAATCCGCATAACTTAATTCAGTACCAAAAAAAGTAAAAAATCGCCGGAATTCTTTCTCGTTTTGCCACTCTTTTTTGATCCTCACACTGTTTTTCATAATTTTTTTTTCAACTAGTCTTCGGCTCGGGGGGTTTATTTCGTCTTGAAATAGGATTGGCTAATTTGAATTAGCTCGTTCGGGTATCTATCGTAAAGGGGAAACTATTTCAAATTTAACTAATTAAGATATCTGAAAAAAAAAAAAAGAAAGTATTTCTTTGATTCAAAATTCAAATTCGAAACGGTCTTATTCTATTTCTGTACTCTTTGTAGGGTCAGGGGCTAAACACTGAATCGGGGGGATTCAGATTTTGTAATAGAACTCACGCTTGATTGAAAGAGTAGATCACATAGAATCGATGAATAGGGCGGGTTCATTAATAATTCAAAGATGAAAAAAATGTCAAAAAAGAAAGAATTGACTCCCCTTATATATCTTGCATCTATAGTATTTTTGCCCTGGTTGATCCCTCTTTTATTTCAAAAAGGTATGGAATCTTGGATTACAAATTGGTGGAATACTAGGAAATGTGAAATTTTTTTGAATCATATTCAAGAAAAGAGTATTCTAGAAAAATTTATAGAATTAAAGGAACTTTTCTTGTTGGAAGAAATGCTAAAGGACTTTTCGGAGACACATCCTCAAAAATGGAGTATAGGGATACAAAAAGAAACAATCCAATTGATCAAGATGCATAATGAGAATCGTATTCATACAATTTTACACTTCTCGACAAATCTAACCTATTTGATTATTCTAAGTGGTTATTATCTTCTGGGTAATAAAGAACTTATTCTTTTTAACTCTTGGGTTCAGGAATTCTTATATAATTTAAGTGATACAATCAAAGCTTTTTCTATTCTTTTATTAACCGATTTATGTATCGGATTCCATTCACCCCACGGTTGGGAACTTTTGCTTAGCTTTGTGTACAAAGATTTTGGGTTTGCTTATAATGATCAAATTATATCTGGTCTTGTTTCCACTTTCCCAGTCATTATAGATACAATTTTCAAATATTGGATTTTCCGGTATTTAAATCGTATATCTCCTTCACTTGTAGTGATTTATCATTCAATGAATGACTGAAAAACGGTTCATTGTAATCGTAATCCAATTCTAATGTTTGGTACTGTCTAACATAGGAAAAGCGCATTCAAAATACTTGCTCGGTCTAGCAATCTA